TCAATGTGTATTCCTGAATAATCTCATTTTTCCATTATTCAACCATTTGATTTTACCAAGTTCAATGTTAGCCAGATTAGTCAACATTTATATGTTTCGATGCAACAACAAGATGTTATTTGTAACAAATGGTTTTGTTGGTTGGTTAATTGGTCACATTTTATTCATGAAATGGCTGGGATTGGTTTTTGTCTGGATACGGCAAAATCGTTCTATTCTATGGAGATGGAATAGGTACCTTCGATCTAATAAGTACCTTCGATCTAATAAGTACCTTCTATATGTTAAGAACCTTGTATTAGATGTATCAGAATTGATAAATTCTATGGCTCAGATCTTTAGTCTTCTCTTTCTTATTTCGTCCATCTACTATTTAGGCAGAATGCCGTCACCCATTCTTACTAAGAAACTGCAAGAACCCCCAAAAAAAGTGCAAAAAAGAGGTGTAGAAGAGGAAGAAAGAGATGTAGAAGAGGAAGAAAGAGATGTAGAAATAGAAACAGCTTCCGAAATGAAGGGGACTAACCAGGAACAAGAGGGATTCACCGGAAAAGATCCTTCTCCTTCCTTTTTTTCGGAAGAAAGAGGTGTAGAAGAGGAAGAAAGAGATGTAGAAGAGGAAGAAAGAGATGTAGAAGAGGAAGAAAGAGATGTAGAAGAGGAAGAAAGAGATGTAGAAGAGGAAGAAAGAGATGTAGAAGAGGAAGAAAGAGATGTAGAAGAGGAAGAAAGAGATGTAGAAGAGGAAGAAAGAGATGTAGAAGAGGAAGAAAGAGATGTAGAAGAGGAAGAAAGAGATGTAGAAATAGAAACAGCTTCCGAAATGAAGGGGACTAACCAGGAACAAGAGGGATTCACCGGAAAAGATCCTTCTCCTTCCTTTTTTTCGGAAGAAAAGGCGGATCCGAACAAAATCGCTGAAACGGAAGATGAATTCCACTTTCGATTCACAGAGATAGACTATAAAAATAGACCCGTTTCTGATTCTAAAAATAGACCCGTTTCTGATTCTAAAAATAGACCCGTTTCTGATTCTTCTGATTCTGAAGAGTCTTATCTCATGAATATGAATGAAAATCGTGAATTCGATAAAAAAACGGAAAATAAAGACCTTAACAAACCTCTTGTGACTCTTCTTTTCGATTTGAATCGATGGAATCGACCATTTCGCTACATAAAAAATAATAAAATTGAGGGGGGTGTCAGAAAGGAAATGTCACAATATTTTTTTGACATATGCCAAAGTGATGGAAAAGAAAGAATCTCTTTTACATATCCTACTAGTTTATCCATTTTTTTGGAAATGATAAAAAGAAGGATATCCCCGCATACACTCGAAAAATCTTCATCTAATGAGCTCGACAACCCTTGGATTTATACCAACAAACAAAAAGTGAAAAATTTCAACAACGAGTTTCTAAATCGAATTGAAGCTCTAGACAAAAAAAAAGTGAAATTTTTCTTCAACAACGATTTTCTAAATCGAATTGGAGTTCTAGACAAAAAAAAAGTGAAATTTTTCTTCAACAACGATTTTCTAGGAGTTCTAGACAAAAAAAAATCTATTTTGTTGGATATACTCGAAACAAGGACTCGATTGTGTAATGACGATTCTAAAAAAGAATACTTATCCCAAAGCTATGATCCTTTCTTGGACGGATCATGCAGGAAAACAATATACAAATCACCATCAATCCTAAAAAATTTCATAGAGATATTTGGGAAAAATCGGATTCAAGGTCTCCTTCTTTCGGATACTGATTACCACGAATTTGAACAGAAAATAAATGGATTTGAACCATTATCAACAGAAATTGTAACGGATGCTAATGGTCAAAAAATTAGCAGAGAATTTGAACAGAAAATAAATGGATTTGAACCATTATCAACAGAAATTGTAACGGATGCTAATGGTCAAAAAATTAGCAGAGAATTTGAACAGAAAATAAATGGATTTGAACCATTATCAACAGAAATTGTAACGGATGCTAATGGTCAAAAAATTAGCAGAGAATCAGAAGAAATGAGTAAAAAAGTCCCTCGATGGTCATACAAATTAATCACCGAGATAGAACAAGAATCAGAGGATTTTCCGGAAGAGGCACCAGACGATCATGAAATTCGTACAAGAAAACCCAAACGTGTAGTCATTTTTACTATTGTGAATCCTGAAGAGTCCGATGAACCAGAGGAATTGGCTTTGATGCGTTATTCACAAAAATCAGACTTTCGACGAAGTCTAATCAAAGGTTCTATGCGGGCTCAACGGCGTAAATTGGGTATTTGGCTATTCTATCAACCACATGCACATTCCCCTCTTTTTTTGGACAGAATCCAAAAATTCCCTTTTTTTGATTTTGATGAGATCTCCGGGGTGATTAACCGAATTTTTAGAATTTTTAGAAATTGGGTGCGGAAAGGGGAAGCATTCAAAATTGTCGAGTATACAGAACAGCAAACAAAAAGAGAAGAAAAAAAAGAGGAGAACAGAAAAGGGAAGGAAGCGCGAATAGAGATAGCAGAGGCCTGGGATAACATTCCATGTGGGCAAGCAATAAGAGGTTCGCTGTTATTAAGTCACTCTTTTTTTAGAAAATATATTAGATTCCCTTCATTCATAATTGCGAAAAATATTGGACGTATGTTGCTATTGCAACGTCCTGAATGGTCTGAGGATTTCCAGGAATTGAATCAAGAGATGCATGTTAAATGTACCTATAACGGTGTTCCATTATCCGAAACAGAATTTCCGAAAGATTGGTTCCTGGACGGTATGCAGATAAAAATCTTATTTCCTTTCCGTTTTAAACCTTGGCACAAATCGAACCTAGGATCCTCTGAGAAAAATCTAATGCAAGACAACAAAGAGGATTTTCGTTTTTTAACAGTTTGGGGAAGGGAAGCTGCACGTCCTTTTGGTTCGCCCCGAAAACAACCTTCCTTTTTTAAACCCATTTTAAAGGAACTCGAAAAAAAAATTCAACAATTACCGAAGCACTATTTTCGAGCTCGAATAGTTTTCAAAGAAAAAACTAAATTATTTCAACAAGTTTCAAAAGAAACAAAGAATTGGGTTATCAAAAGTCTTATTTTTATAACAAGAATAAAAAAAGAACTTTCAAAAGTAAATCCAATTCGATTATTGCGGTTAAAAGAAGTAGAAGTATATGAATCGAGTGAAATTAAAGAAGAAAAAGATTCTATAATCAGCAATCAGATAATTCACGAATCAGTTAATCAAATTACATCTCCGAGTTGGAAAAATTCTTCAGTGACAGAAAAAAAAATGAAGGATCTCACTGATAGAACAAGTACAATTCGAAATCAAGTAGAAAGAATCACAAAAGAGAAAAAAAAAGTAACTCCAAGAATCAATAATCTTAGTCCTAACAAAACAAGTTATAATGCTAAAAGATTCGAAAAATGGCAAATATTAAAAAGAAGAGCTGCTGGATTAATCGCTAAATTACCCCTGTTTTTCAAATCTTTCATTCAAAGAATATACACAGATATCTTTTTATCTATCATGAATATTCCCAGAATGAATACAGAACTTTCTCTTGAATCAACAAAAAAAAAATCCATTTCTAATAATGAAGAAGAAAAAATGAATAAAAAAAAGAAAAATCCAATTATTTCTACTATCAAAAAGGCACTTGATTATATTGGAAATAGTCAAATAATTTCACATCTTTTTTATGAATTATCCTGCGTGTCACAAGCATATGTATTTTACAAATTATCACACCAACTTAGTAACTCGTATAAATCTGTTCTTCAACATCAAGGAAGCCCTTTTTTTCTTAAGCCCGAAATAAAGGCTCCTTTTGAAACACAAGGAATGGGTCATTCGAGTTATGAAATGAATCAATGGAAAACCTGCTTAAGAGGGTTAAGAGGACATTATCAATGCGATTTATCTCAGATCAGATGGTCTAGATTAATACCAGAAAAATGGCGAAATAGAGCTCGTCGTATAGCTAAAAATGAAAATTTTAGCAAATGTCATTCAAAAGACCAATTAATTCATTTCAAAAAACAAAAACAATTTGAAGTGGATTCATTATCTAATCAAAAAGAGAATTTTCAAAAATACTATAGATATGATAGATATGATCTTTTATCATATCAATTTCTTAATTATGAAAATAAAAGGGAATGCTATAGATCTCCGTTTGAAGGAAATACGAACCAAGAGATTTCTTATAAAACGGCTAAACTTTTGGATAGGCCGGGGAACATCCCTATTAAGAATTTTATAGGAAAGGTTCCATATGGGGAAAAAACGACCGATACAAAATATTTGGATTGGAAAATTATCCATTTTGATCTTAGAAAAAAACACGAACTTCAGTCCTGGATCATCAGCAATAGGAATCAAAGGAAAAAAATGGGTACTAATAATTCTGAAAAAAATCAGAAAAATGATCTTTTTTATCTTATGATTCCAGATAGGATTCCAGAAATCAATCCACCAAATTCAAACGGATTTTTTGATTGGATGGGAATGAATGAAAAATTGCTAAAGGATCTCATACCGAATCGTCGGTTCTTCCCAGAATTTGTGTCACTTTCTAATGTATATAAAACGAAACCTTGGGTTATACCAAGCAAATTACTTCTTTTAAATTTGAATGGAAATCAAAATAGTAGTTTGAATGGAAATCAAAATAGTAGTTTGAATGGAAATCAAAATAGTAGTTTGAATGGAAATCAAAATAGTAGTTTGAATGGAAATCAAAATAGTAGTTTGAATGGAAATCAAAATAGTAGTTTGAATGGAAATCAAAATAGTAGTTTGAATGGAAATCAAAATAGTAGTTTGAATGGAAATCAAAATAGTAGTTTGAATGGAAATCAAAATAGTAGTTTGAATGGAAATCAAAATAGTAGTTTGAATAGAAATCAAAATAGTAGTAGTACTGAAAAGGAAAAGATCAATGACAAGGAAAAAGGAAGTTTTTTGATAGCATCGAATCATCGAAATCAAGAAGAAAAAGAATCCCGAGGAGATCTTAAATCTGTTCTCCCACAACAAAAAAATATTGAAGAAAATTCTGAAAGATCAGGCATGAAAAAAAAGAAAAAGAAAAAAAAAAAAGAAACAGAACTAGATTTATTCCTGAAACGTTATTTTCTTTTTCAATTGAGATTCGACGAGATTTTGAATCAAAAAACGATCAATAATATCAGGACGTATTGTCTCCTGCTTAGACTGGAAGATCCAAGCAAAATTGTTCTAGCCTCGGTTGAAAGGAGACAAATGAGTTTGGATATCATGAGGGTTGGGAGTTCGAAACCATTGATTAAAAAAGAAGCATTTATTATAGAACCCATTCGTCTGTCTGTAAAAAAAGATGGACAATTGATTATGTATCAAACCATAGGTACTTCGTTGGTTCATAAGAGTAAGGGCAAAACGAAATACCAAGAGGAAAGAGAAAGATATGTTCTTAAGAAAGATTTTGATGAAGCTATTTCATCACATAACAGAATAAGTAGAAATAGAGACAAAAATCATTTTGATTTACTTGTTCCTGAAAATATTTTATCGTTTAGACGTCGTAGAGAATTCAGAATTCAAATTTCTTTGAATTCAAAGAATAGAAATGATGTAGATAGAAATCCAGTATTTTGGAACGGAAAGAACGTAAAAAACAGCAGACAAGTTTCACATGACAATAACCATCTTGATAGAGAGAAAAATCAATTCAAATTAATGAAATTAAAGCACTTTCTTTGGCCTAATTATCGATTAGAAGATTTAGCTTGTATGAATCGTTATTGGTTTGATACCAATAATGGCAGTCGTTTCAGTATGTTAAGAATACATCTTTATCCACGATTGAAAATTCGTGGATAATACACTTTTTCTATCTATCCTATACCCTATATATAATATAGGGTATCTGAAATAGGATAGATAGAAAATATAGGGTATCTGAAAGCACACAAATACACAGATCACATGTCTTGTCTCACATTTCATTCTAGTATCCAATACGAAATTGGATAATGTCTCAATTAGATCTCGAAATGAATCAACAGAACCTTCTTCGTTTTAGGTCTAAATTCTTCGATGCGAAAATGTACCAATCCTTTTCTATTCCTATCTAAAATTTGAAAGTGGATTGATTGATTTGAATTCAGAAAATTAGCAGTTCATAAAGAAATTCGGATTAGATTATTGTATATACCACATTCAAATTAATGGCATTATTATTACTGATCGGTAAAATCCATATCTGTAAAAAGGGAAAGGAGAATTTATTTATGGTCAAAAATTCATTCATTTCGGTTATTTCTCAAAAAGAAAACGAAGAAAACAGAGGGTCTGTTGAATTTCAAGTATTCAGTTTCACCACTAAGATAAAGAGACTTACTTCACATTTGAAATTGCACAAAAAAGACTTTTCATCTCAGAGAGGTTTGCGAAAAATTTTGGGAAAACGTCAACGACTGCTAGCCTATTTGTCAAAAAAAAATAGAGGACGCTATATTGAATTAATTGATGAGTTGGATATTCGAGAGATAGAGATAAAAACTCCTTAATTTAAAGCGTGATACCATTTGAGCTTAGTCGTTTACATTTTGATGAACTTCTTTTTACTTTCAGTAATGCATGGAAGAATGACTCGGGAAAAAACTTATGATTGCACCAACTACAAGAAAAGACTTCATGATAGTCAATATGGGCCCCCACCACCCATCAATGCATGGTGTTCTTCGACTGATTGTTACTCTCGATGGTGAAGATGTTATTGACTGTGAACCAATATTGGGTTATTTACATAGAGGGATGGAGAAAATTGCGGAAAATCGAACAATTATACAATATTTGCCTTATGTAACGCGTTGGGATTATTTAGCTACTATGTTCACAGAAGCAATAACTGTAAATGGACCCGAACAGCTAGGGAATATTCAAGTACCTAAAAGGGCTAGCTATATCAGAACTATTATGTTGGAGTTGAGTCGTATCGCTTCCCATTTGTTATGGCTCGGCCCTTTTATGGCAGATATTGGGGCACAGACCCCTTTCTTCTATATTTTTCGAGAACGAGAATTGATATATGACCTATTCGAAGCTGCTACCGGTATGCGCATGATGCATAATTATTTTCGTATCGGAGGAGTCGCTGCTGATCTACCTCATGGCTGGATAGATAAATGTTTGGATTTTTGTGATTATTTTTTAACCGGAGTTGCTGAATATCAAAAGCTTATTACACAGAATCCCATTTTTTTAGAACGAGTTGAAGGCATAGGCATTATTGGCACAGAAGAAGCACTAAATTGGGGTTTATCAGGTCCAATGCTACGAGCTTCCGGAATACAATGGGATCTTCGTAAAATTGATCGTTATGAGTGTTACGACGAGTTTGATTGGGAGATTCAATGGCAAAAAGAAGGGGATTCATTAGCTCGGTATTTAGTACGAATCAGTGAAATGACAGAATCCATAAAAATTATCCAACAGGCTCTGGAAGGAATTCCAGG